AAAAGAATAGAAAAGGCTTTTATTGTGTCGCTTAAGTTATATAGGAATTCTTGAACCCAAGAGTTAAGAATAACGAGTTCTTCATTACCTAGAATAGAATAACCACTTAGAATAACGAAACAGATTATATTTGTCGAGAAGTGTAAAATTGTATGGATGCGATCCTCGTTGTGCATCTTGATCAATTGGATCGTTTCTTTGTAGATTTCGATGTGAGGCTTTTGTAAATGTGTTTCCGGGTATTCCTTTATCATTTCGTCCAAACGAAGGAGTTCCTCTAAGTCTATGAATTTTTTTAGAATACTCTTTTCTTGAATATCATTTAAAAAAATTTCGGATTTACTAGTATTCCACCAATTAGTAACCCAAGATTCCATACTTTTATTAAATGAGAAAGAGATACACCAAGGCAAAAATACTATAGATCCAAGATATAGAAGGGAAATTAATACTTTCTTTTTTACCATTTTTTCGTCTGTGAATTTTTTTATTTTTAATGAACACACCCCATTCGTCGACTCTATATGATGCTGATATTTCTATCAAGCATAAGTTCTATTACAAGTCATCGAGCCCATGAATCTATTTCCGGTTTTTTTTTTATGATTCAGTATAGTGTTTAGTCCTTGAATTTAAAAAGAATACAGAAATAGAATAAGAAAAAACCCACTTCAAATTAATAGTAGTCAGATTTCAAGACGAAAGAACTCCCGTTTTATCAAAATTTTAAATATTTCAAAAAAAAAAAGAGGATTCTTAACTTTTTCTCTCTTGAAAAGTATTCATTCTTCAGTTCCTTTTTCTTTTTTCAAAATACTTCAATTGGTACACGCAAGAAATAGGCCAATTCAGCAGCTTTTTGCTCAATTTCTCGTGGAGTCAAATTCTCATCAGTACGAGTCAAGGGAATGGCCCCCTGTCCTTTGATTTCCATATAAAGGACACGACGGGCATAAATACCCTCTTTAATTTCGATTCTGATGGACTGAATGTCTTTCATAAGGAATCGGAGGAATATGCGACGATTTTTTCCAGGGAATCCCCAACGAAAAATACACACTACGCCCTCTTTTATATCGAATCGATCATAACCACTACCCACATTCCACGAAATTGTGCACCACAAATAGGAACTAATAAAAAGACCCGCGATCCCATAAAAAGACATCACGATCCCTTGTGGAAAAAAAATTATTTGCTGAGAAGGAAATAAAGATATAAAATTCCTACCAAAATAACTGGACGTTCCAACCAATAAAAACCCTAATGAACCTAAAAAAAGAATAAAGGCCCAGCAGAAATTACTTGTTTTTCGAGACCCCGCGATAAGTTCTATCCATATACGTTCTGATCGCCAACTCATACTATACCTAGACCTAGTTGCATTTTATTGGAATTGGTAGAATAACAAAAATAATTTTTTTTTTTTTTTTACTTTTTTTTTTGTTGCCGAAGTAACTCTCATCAACCAGCACTATTATGATGTGAACCTTGAGGGGTAATTCATTGAATTTCTTAGATCCAAACTAAAATAATAACATCCCTTTCATATGATTTACCATATGATTTCTTAATACATATAGATTTCCATTTCATAAATTCCCCCTGATTCCGATCTATTTGAAAATAGTTATAATTCATTTACCCATATATAATATTTACACATACATAAAAGCTTATGCCCAAAGGAAGTCACATGTTATACCATATTCTACTAAATATATAGCCGTGTTATGATCCAAGTAAGTCTTGAAAAAAAATAGATAAGATTTGTCCTTAGCGTATCTAAAAAATTTTGTTTTTTTGAACATAAAGAAATAAAGAAGCCATTGCAAGTGCCGGAAATACTAAGCCCACTAAAGGCACAAAAATTGAGGGAAAGCTGTTGAGAGTTATCATAGAATGGGTACCTCGATTTAATATTTGTACCTGTTATTTATTGTTATCGTTTTATATTAATATTTTAACCTTATCCTTATATTGTTATAAAGATATCTTATAATTCATATATAATTATTATATTATACTAAGTATACCTAAGTGAGTATATATACTTAATAGTGAGTATATAAGTATATGTTTTAATAAATATATATTAATTAATAAAATACAATAAATATGTAAATAAATGGACCTATTCATCTTTCTACATGTTTCTACATGAAATATATGTATGATAATCCACCCTTTATATTATTCATCTTATTAGTTATTATCTTGTTCTTATCTTATAAATTTAATAAAATTTACTAAAGAAAGGGTTTCTTACAAATTTATAGAGAATTCGTTATAATAATTGACCCCCCAAAAAGGATTCTTAGTGGGGTATGATTTTCGGGAGATATAGAAAGATGCAGGACCTTGTTAACTAATTTCACGGAAGAAAGAGAAAGAATTCCCTCTTTTATTTTGTTTAATAGAGATTTCCTGGTCAGTATTAGTAACCAGGAATATCGATAAAAAATGATCCAGATGATTCGTTCTACAATTAAATCTTATG